GCATCGTTAGCTTGGAAGGCTAGGGGTTATAGTCGACGTCGATTCATCATTTTTAACGTCTCTAATTCAAAACCGAACATGAAACTTTGGTTTCATTCGGCTCCTTTATGGAAAATGGATATATTGCTAGATTTAAGATGTGAACCAACTTACAAAAAAATGATACCCATCTTACAAAAAATGATACCCATAACATCTATGTCAGCTTTTTGTTTGAATATATCCAATCCAATTCAAAACGACTCGCTTTCTAGATGATCCCTCTAGAAGAAGGCGATTCTAACAACCTTTCTAGTTACTTCGTTCTCTATTTCTATTTGAGAGGGTCCTAAGGAAAAGTATTTTATTTCCACCGAGCTAAAATAATATGTCGATGTCTCTAGTAAACTAAAGACATTATTTAATAGCTATTTTGCTTCAATTTATTCGATACAAATCAAAACAAAAATTGAAGATTTAGTTACGATTAGAAATTAGAAATCTACTTGTCTATCTTCATCCATGGATTCTTTATTCATACTCATTCAATTGGAAGTATGGATCCAATTTTAAAATTTTGTTTCACAATTTCATAATCCAAGTTTTTATTTTTTAATTTACTTTTGGATAAAAATGCCGAAAATTTATATTTTTCCTTGAATGTGTCATTGAAAGGTAAAGGATTTAATCCTTTTAATGAAATAAAGTTTTTGATCGGAATATGAATGAAACCGAAAGACCCCTTAACTATTAAGGGGGTTAATAGAACGAATCACACTTTTACCACTAAACTATACCCGCTACAATGCAATTATTGTATATAAATGGATCTTTTGTCGAGGGGCTTCTGGATATGTGTAGACGGGCTTCTTATATATTATCTTATACTTAATACTTATATATATAATTTTTAAATATAAATATATTATTAATTAAATCTTATTAAATTAAATTCTTATATATAATATAATAATCTTATCTTATATCTTATATATATATATTATAAAAGAAAGAAGTAGGTATATATATATCTTCTTATCTTATATATAAATAATAAATAAATATAATTATAAGAAGAAAGAAGATAAGAAGATTTTACTTACATAGTACAGTGACCCGTTCAGGAATTCAATGAACCAAGCCCTTTCCTTTTAACTCAGTGGTAGAGTAATCCCATGGTAAGGCGTAAGCCCTCGGTTCAGATCCGATAGGGGACTTTGTATTTTTTTCAGTCGTAGTATTCATATGAAGAATAGCAATATTATTAAATTATTAATTATTATTAAATTGATTTTATTATATTTAATTTTTAATTANNACTTATCATTATTCGTGCTAACTATAATTAATAGTAATAAAAAACAACTGTATAATATTATATTATTATCATCATCTAATAATAATCTAATGAGTTATGAGTTATAGTATATATATTAGTTATAGTTAGCACGAATAATGATAAGTCATCTGTTGAATCACCAACTATTCCTATTTTCAATTAGGCCAATGAAATCCATTGTAAAGATTAGAAATCAATAAAAGAAAAATAAGTGGACCTGACCCATTGAATCATGACTATATCCGCTATTCTGATATTCAAATTCAATAGAGATAAAATTGCAACAAGTTGACCCCCCTTTTTTTCTTTGGACTCCGCAAGAATTTGTCGATATTTCCAATTCAATCGTCTTGGTCCTAGATGTTCTATAGGAATAACTTGGCATTTCGTTCTTCCACAGAGAACCTTTTATTCTAAGTCACAAGATAAGAATCTAAGTCACAAGATAAGAAAATTTTTCACTATCTTTCTTTGATTACAGGATAAATATTAATTTATTTATTATTAGAGACCAACGTCTTGTTATTATATTATATATCTATACTATATACTATATAATATTTCTATCTTTAGATTTATAGCTAGATGTACCAAAAATTTCCATTTCGTTGCATCCAATTTGTTCCGACAATCATATGAAGAATGGATGCGAGATAAATACTCTCATTTCCGGTCTCCTATTTTTTTTATTGAATATTGTTATTGTATTGAGTATTGAAGTAAAAAAAAGGAAACTCTCTCTTTTCTAACAGAGAAATAGAAAAATATTAGTAATTTACTATTAGTATTAGTATACATAGAAATTAGAATCTAAAAAGAGTTTTTTTCTTAATCTCATGAAGAAGATCTAAGAATCCATTTAGTTGATGGAAGAAAGGGGGGGCAGGTCTGAAGATCAACCGGTAGTGGGCGAGGGGATTTCGTTTTCCGTTTACAGTTCTTTCAAAAAAAGAATCTATCCGCTTCATGAGTCATCAGAAGACAATTCATGATTCAGATGCTTAATAATAATAAGAAGGAATAATCAAACTTAATTCATGGATTTACCTGGATGGTCAATTTATGGGCCAATGCCAATAAAGGATTTTTATCTTCGAAACCCATTGGAAGGGGTAGTGCACGAGAAAAAAAAAATCATGCAGAAATGATCGACTCTTTGGACGCCCCGAAAATACTATGAGG